CGGAAGTTCTTTAAAAACTTCCGCTTTCTTTAAAAGATTCTGAACAGTTCCTGTAGGTTGAGCGCCCCTTTCAAGGAAGTATAGAATAGCAGGAACATTTAAATAAGTTTGATTATTCATTGGATCATAAAACCCAACTTTTCGAAGATCTTTTCCATCTCTTCGGGATCGAACATCAATTGCAACGATTCGATAGACGGCTCATTGGGATAGATGTAGATGAACAATACCCCCCCTAGAACCGTATAGGAAGTTTTCTCCTCGTACGGCTCGAGAAAAAATGATTTGATTCGAAGTTTTGTCTATGTATGGAATTCTATTCTAATAAATTAAATGACAAATGAACCTCGAAAATCAATTAGACTTTAATTTCAGTCGTTTTTTGTCCTTCCTGAAAATTGAAAAGAAACCATTCGTACTCATAACTCAAGTTGAATAACTCTCAAATAACTCAAAAGGAAATTCTTCTCTTTAGTCAATTTCATTTATTGAGTGGTCTTTACCCTCTTTTTTGTCTCGTTTAAAATTCGATTTGTATGATCCAGTTATTGAGATTATCGAGACAATTAAAATGAGTTTACTTGTTCTTGGATCCTTTAATCTTTATTTTAAATCATTGGGTTTAGGCATTACTTCGGCGCTTCTTAATACTTTCAAAATGGCAGCAACAGACCCTTTGATTTGAACTTTGATTTCTTTCTATCAAAGAATCCGATGGACAGTTGATTCCCGCGTAATACACTTTGAATCGAAAAAGTTTGATCAATTCAAAAACAAAACTTGTTGAAATTGGATTGGATCCTTTTTGATTTCTATATATATTATTTTATTATATTTATATATAGAGGATCCGTTTACGAAGTTGTTCCAATTGATTGATTGGCATTAACCCTAGATCCTTGCCCCCCAGAAATTAATAAATCCTTTCGACTTTTCGACTCGAACTCCATCGTAGACTATTTACAACCCAACAAAAAAGCGAAGGATTCGGGTGTAACAGAACAAACGATGTCGAGACAAGAGCATCTTCATTCCTCGATAAATCGAAAATAAAATAGTGGGTATAAAAAAAATCCACAACGGACCGTATCCTTCAAGTCACACGTTGCTTTCTACCACATCGTTTCAAACGAAGTTTTACCATCACATTCCTCTAATTTGGAACCAGTATGGAATTGATTCAATTTTGGAATCATGAATAGTCATTGGTTCAGTTGTACATAGACATCGTAATCTATACTTTTTATTTTTTTATTTCAAAATATGAATATGATATGTGGAACGATTTTTATGAAAAAGTATTAGCAAAACAAGATCTTTAACATCCATAAATATATTTTAACATACATAAAAAGTATCTATATAATAGAAAATTATAGTATAAATAAGATATAATTATAACTATATATAAACGAATAACTTATTGACCCTGCATCTTCAAGTTACTAAATAGGATAGATAGACCTATTTCCTACTTTTTCAGTACCAAATATTCAACTGACAAGGAATTATTTATTAATAAAGTATTTATTAATAAAAATATCTCTAATTGAAAAAGTTTCTTAGAAATACTATCTTCTTTGAATAAAATTCGCCAATAAGCAGCACGTTTAATCCGATAAGTCTTTCCTTGACTCATCACTGATTTTAATATAGATAAATAGATCGATCAAAGATAAAGAAGAAATAATCCAATTTTTTTTTTCCAAAGTCGATCGAAAAATGAAATGATATAAGTAAAGATTTGAATCTTTGTTCTTTTCATCTGATTACGAAAATAATATAAAAATTATTCGCATTGAAATAGAACGATACATATATACCATATAAGCTGAATAGTTCCTTATTTGATATGTTTATATGTATTTTGTTTAACATAGGGATAGGGTTAAGTAATATTTCGATAATCAAATCTTGTCATAAAGTGAATAAAAGGAATGGGATAAATCATCCCTGCCTCAATCGTTCCATAGATTTACAAGTTTTCATTAGAATCAACCACGAAATACCTAAAAAAATGAAATAAAAAAAGACATTGGCTCCAATAACATAAAAAAATATGTTATAAAAATATATTATGGAACTTGATCATTTATTAATGAGATTAGAACAGATATTTACATTAATACTGAAATACTGATTTACTCCTGATCACTCCATTATCTATAGCAATAGCATAAAAGTCCTCTGGGACGGAAGGATTCGAACCTCCGAATAGCGGGACCAAAACCCGTTGCCTTACCACTTGGCCACGCCCCATTTAAATTTATAATCTAAACTAAGAAACAATAAAATTTGTATTGGTTGTTTGTCAACTCTAGTTCAAATATGTATAGAATATATGGTTAGTAGGATGTTGATACATATAGATATAGAATTCAACTAAATTTATTGATCATTACATAGAATTCAATTAAGATATTGTATGAAAGTATGATTTCTTCTATTCTCCTTTAAGTTGAGAATTGGAGGATTTTTGATTGGGTGGCTTCAAAAAGAA